GTGGCAATAACCCGTTGATTATTTTCTACCAATCATAAAGATATTGGCACCCTTTATCTAGTATTTGGTGCCTGAGCCGGAATAGTCGGCACAGCCTTAAGTCTTTTAATTCGAGCAGAACTTGGTCAACCTGGCTCACTATTAGGAGATGACCAAATTTATAATGTCTTGGTGACCGCCCATGCTTTTGTCATAATCTTCTTTATAGTAATACCTGTTATAATTGGAGGCTTTGGGAACTGACTCGTTCCGCTTATAATTGGCGCACCCGATATAGCTTTTCCTCGGATAAACAATATAAGCTTCTGACTTCTTCCCCCGTCATTTCTTCTTCTTTTAGCATCATCTGGTGTTGAAGCTGGGGCAGGGACAGGATGAACTGTTTATCCACCTCTTGCTGGTAATCTTGCACACGCAGGGGCCTCTGTTGACTTAACCATCTTCTCCCTTCACTTAGCTGGTGTTTCTTCTATTTTAGGAGCAATCAATTTCATTACAACTATTATTAACATAAAACCTCCCGCCATCTCACAATACCAGACACCTTTATTTGTATGAGCCGTTTTAGTAACTGCTGTCCTTCTCCTTTTATCACTTCCGGTACTAGCAGCTGGTATCACAATACTTCTAACTGACCGTAATCTTAACACCTCATTTTTTGACCCCGCTGGCGGAGGTGACCCCATCCTTTATCAACACCTATTTTGATTTTTTGGGCACCCTGAGGTATACATTTTAATTCTTCCAGGGTTTGGAATAATTTCTCATATTGTCGCCTACTATTCAGGTAAAAAAGAACCCTTTGGTTATATAGGAATGGTTTGAGCTATAATAGCAATTGGCCTTTTAGGCTTTATTGTTTGGGCTCATCACATGTTTACAGTCGGAATGGACGTGGATACTCGTGCATATTTTACTTCCGCAACTATAATTATTGCAATCCCTACAGGAGTAAAAGTATTTAGCTGGTTAGCTACGTTACACGGAGGCTCAATTAAGTGGGAAACCCCACTTTTTTGGGCACTAGGATTTATTTTTCTCTTTACAGTAGGTGGACTAACAGGAATTGTTCTTGCTAATTCTTCTCTAGATATTGCTTTACATGACACCTATTATGTAGTTGCACATTTTCATTATGTTTTATCAATAGGAGCTGTATTTGCTATTATGGGCGCCTTTGTTCATTGATTCCCCTTATTTTCAGGTTATACTTTACACAGCACTTGAACAAAAATCCACTTTGCATTAATGTTCGTAGGCGTAAACTTAACCTTTTTCCCACAACACTTCCTTGGATTAGCTGGCATGCCACGGCGATACTCAGATTACCCCGACGCCTACTCTCTTTGAAATACAGTCTCATCTATCGGCTCTATAATGTCTTTAATTGCTGTAATTATATTCTTATTTATTTTATGAGAAGCTTTTGCTGCCAAACGAGAAGTTTTATCTACTGAATTAACTTCTATAAATGTTGAATGATTACACGGATGTCCACCACCCTACCACACATTTGAAGAACCTGCTTTTGTCCAGGCCCCCCCTTCACGAGAAAGGAAGGAATCGAACCCCCTCATGCTGGTTTCAAGCCAACCGCATAACCATTTCTGCTTCTTTCTTTAATATGATACTAGTAAAATAATTATTACACTGCCTTGTCAAGGCAGTATTGTAGGTTAAAGCCCTACGTATCTTAAGCTTTATAGCTTTATGGCACATCCCTCACAATTAGGATTCCAAGACGCGGCCTCACCTGTTATAGAAGAACTTCTTCATTTCCACGACCACGCATTAATGATTGTATTTTTAATTAGCACTTTAGTCTTATACATCATTATTGCGATAGTCTCCACTAAATTAACAAACAAATATATTCTAGACTCTCAAGAAATTGAGATTGTATGAACTATTTTACCAGCAGTTATTTTATTTCTTATTGCCTTCCCATCTTTACGTATTCTTTACCTAATAGACGAAATTGGTAACCCCCACTTAACTGTAAAAGCTGTAGGCCACCAATGATACTGATCCTATGAGTACACAGACTACCAAGACCTCAGCTTTGACTCATACATAGTCCCCACCCAAGATTTAAGCCCAGGACAATTTCGACTTCTTGAAACAGATCACCGTATGGTAGTTCCAATAAATTCCCCAATCCGAGTACTAATTACATCCGACGACGTCCTTCACTCCTGAGCTGTCCCAGCTTTAGGCGTAAAAACAGACGCTATACCGGGCCGACTTAATCAAACAGCCTTCATTGTTGCACGCCCTGGAGTATATTATGGGCAATGCTCCGAGATCTGCGGAGCTAACCACAGCTTTATGCCAATTGTAGTGGAAGCTGTACCTTTAGTTCATTTTGAAGAATGATCATCCTTAATACTTGAAGATGCCTCGCTAGGAAGCTGTAAGGGTTCAGCATTAGCCTTTTAAGCTAAAAGTTGGTGGCTCCCAACCACCCCTTGTGAAGTGCCACAACTAATCCTATCACCGTGATTCCTCATCTTAGTAACCTCCTGATTAATTTTTTTAGTAATTATCCCGTCCAAAGTTATAAATCATAACTTTAACAATGAACCTGAAACGGCCAGCACACGAAAACCAAAAACCAACGCCTGAGACTGAGTATGGCATTAAATTTTTTTGATCAATTTTCTAGCCCATCCTATTTAGGGATTCCCCTTATTATTATTGCCACAGCTCTCCCATGGATTTTTTACCCTGCTCCTTCCGGCCGATGACTAAACAACCGCTTAATTACACTACAAGGACAATTTTTTAACCGCTTCACCCAGCAACTCTTTCTACCTCTTAACCAAGGGGGACATAAATGAGCCCTAATCCTTATATCCTTAATAGTATTTCTGCTATCAATTAATATATTAGGCTTACTGCCTTATACTTTTACACCCACAACCCAGCTCTCTCTAAATATAGGTATTGCAGTACCATTCTGGTTAGCTACAGTAATTATTGGGATACGAAATCAACCAACTGCAGCTTTAGGACATCTTTTACCAGAAGGCACTCCAATTTTATTAATTCCGGTATTAATTATTATCGAAACTATCAGCCTATTTATCCGGCCCATCGCGCTAGGAGTTCGACTAACAGCAAATCTTACAGCGGGCCATCTTCTAATTCAACTTATCGCAACCGCTATTTCTGTCCTTATTCCCACCATAACAACTGTGGCGCTTTTAACACTTACAATCCTGCTTTTATTAACTATTCTTGAAGTTGCAGTCGCAATAATTCAGGCGTACGTCTTTGTACTACTAGTAAGCCTTTATCTTCAAGAAAACGTCTATGGCCCACCAAGCACACGCATACCACATAGTTGACCCTAGCCCTTGACCTTTAACCGGCGCAGTAGCTGCTCTTTTAATGACATCAGGTCTTGCAATCTGATTTCACTTCCACTCAACCACTTTAATAACATTAGGCCTCATTCTCCTGCTCCTTACAATAATTCAGTGATGACGAGACATTATTCGCGAAGGAACCTTTCAAGGCCATCATACTCCCCCCGTACAAAAGGGCCTGCGTTACGGAATAATTTTATTTATTACATCTGAAGTATTCTTTTTTCTAGGATTCTTCTGGGCATTCTACCACTCAAGCCTTGCACCAACTCCAGAGCTTGGGGGGTGTTGACCTCCTATAGGAATTACTGCACTTGACCCATTTGAAGTACCTCTTCTTAATACTGCGGTTCTTTTAGCATCTGGTGTAACAGTAACCTGAGCACACCACGGCCTTATAGAAGGAAAACGCAAACAAGCCATTCAAGCCCTTACCATTACTATTCTTCTAGGCTTTTATTTTACTGCCCTTCAAGCTATCGAATATTACGAAGCCCCTTTTACAATTGCTGATGGTGTTTATGGTTCAACTTTCTTTGTAGCCACAGGATTCCACGGACTCCACGTTATTATTGGTTCTACATTTTTAGCAATCTGTTTACTTCGACAGATCCAGTATCACTTTACCTCTGAGCACCACTTTGGGTTTGAAGCAGCTGCCTGATACTGACATTTTGTAGACGTCGTATGATTATTCCTTTACGTCTCTATCTACTGATGAGGCTCATATCTTTCTAGTATTAAATCTAGTACAAATGACTTCCAATCATTCAGTCTTGGTTAAAATCCAAGGAAAGATAATGAACTTAGTTATAACCGTCTTTCTAATTACAACAATCCTATCCCTGCTCCTAGCTACAGTCTCATTTTGATTACCCCAAATAAGTCCGGACGCAGAAAAACTTTCGCCGTATGAGTGCGGGTTTGACCCCCTCGGATCAGCTCGCCTTCCGTTCTCTTTACGATTCTTTCTAATTGCCATCCTCTTCCTCCTTTTTGACCTAGAAATTGCCCTACTACTTCCCTTACCCTGAGGAAATCAGCTATTAAATCCCACCTCTACCTTATTCTGAGCCGCATCCATTTTAATTATTTTAACCCTAGGCTTAATTTACGAATGACTACAAGGGGGGCTAGAGTGAGCCGAATAGAGGGCTAGTCCAATAAAAGACCTCTGATTTCGGCTCAGAAAATTATGGTTTAAATCCATAGCCCTTTTATGTCATTAACCCTCTTTAGTTTTACCTCAGCTTTTACACTTGGGCTTATTGGTCTGGCCTTCCATCGAACTCATTTATTATCAGCCCTGCTATGCTTAGAAGGAATAATATTATCCTTATTTGTTGCTCTTGCTCTCTGAACACTTCAACTGGAATCGACCACCTTCTCTGCCGCCCCTATACTTCTTCTTACTTTTTCTGCCTGCGAAGCTAGCGTCGGACTAGCCCTCCTTGTTGCAACAGCACGTACTCATGGTACTGATCGCTTGCAAAGCTTAAACCTCCTACAGTGTTAAAAATTCTAATTCCAACAATAATGCTTTTCCCAACCATCTGGTTATCCCCTAAAAAATGATTATGGACAGTTACAACAACACAAAGCCTTCTCATTGCGCTTATTAGTTTAACATGACTTAAATGAGACGTAGAAACGGGATGAATATCCTCAAATTCATATATGGCTGTAGATCAACTATCTACACCATTATTAATCTTAACATGCTGATTATTACCCTTAATAATTATTGCTAGTCAAAGCCATATTAACCCAGAACCACTCAATCGACAACGAATATATCTTACACTTATAGCCTCCCTCCAAGCCCTCCTTATTATAGCATTTGGCGCAACGGAACTTATTATATTTTACATCATATTTGAAGCAACACTAATCCCCACTCTTGTTATTATTACCCGATGAGGTAATCAAGCCGAACGCCTCAACGCAGGAACCTACTTTTTATTTTATACCTTAGCCGGCTCCCTCCCCTTACTAGTTGCTCTTCTCCTCCTACAACAGAATACGGGCACCTTATCAATACTAGTATTCCACTATTCGCAAGCCACACCCCTGTACACCTGGGGGGCTAAAATCTGATGAGTCGGCTGTCTAATTGCCTTTCTTGTAAAAATACCACTTTATGGCGTCCACCTATGACTCCCTAAAGCTCACGTAGAAGCCCCTGTAGCCGGGTCTATAGTCCTAGCAGCAGTTCTTCTAAAACTAGGAGGCTATGGCCTCATCCGAATAACAACAATCCTAGACCCTTTAACCAAAGATATAGTCTACCCATTTATTATTTTAGCCCTATGAGGGGTAATTATAACAGGCTCTATTTGCTTACGACAAACTGATCTAAAATCACTAATTGCATACTCTTCCGTAAGCCATATAGGCCTAGTAGCAGCGGGAATTTTAATTCAAACTCCATGAGGGGTGACAGGTGCAATTATTTTAATAATTGCCCACGGTCTTATCTCCTCGGCCCTCTTTTGTCTTGCCAACACAACATATGAACGAACCCATAGCCGAACAATAATTTTAGCCCGTGGACTACAAGTACTTTTTCCCCTTACAGCCATGTGATGATTTATTGCTAATCTAGCTAATCTAGCCCTCCCTCCTCTACCCAACTTAATAGGCGAGCTAATAATTGTTTCAGCCCTATATAACTGATCCAACTGAACATTAATATTAACCGGGCTAGGTATTATAATTACAGCCGCTTACTCCCTCCACCTTTTTCTTACCTCGCAACGCGGACCAACACCCACCCATATTATTGGACTCTGCCCCTCACACACTCGAGAACACCTTTTAATAGCCCTACACCTCATCCCTGTAATACTTCTCATTACAAAGCCTGAGCTTATATGAGGATGGTGTTACTGTAGACATAGTTTAAATAAAACATTAGATTGTGGTTCTAAAAACAGGGGTTAAAATCCCCTTGTTCACCGAGAGAGGTCCTGAGACAACAAAAACTGCTAATTCTTGTACCCGCGGCTAAAATCCACGGCTCACTCGCGCTTCTAAAGGATAACAGCTCATCCATTGGTCTTAGGAACCAAAAACTCTTGGTGCAAATCCAAGTAGCAGCTATGTATACCACACCTCTAATATTAACATCCTCATTAGTTCTTATACTAAATATCCTTCTTTACCCATTACTAATGTCCTTAAGCCCTACGCCTAAAAACTCTAAATGGGCCACTACTCATGTAAAAACAGCTGTAAGTACTGCATTTTTTGTTAGCCTACTTCCCTTAATAATTTTTTTAGATCAGGGCACAGAAAGTATTATGGTTAACTGACAATGAATAAATACTATGAACTTTGATATTAACATTAGCTTTAAATTTGATCACTATTCCCTAATTTTTACCCCTATTGCTCTATTTGTTACCTGATCTATTTTAGAATTTGCATCCTGATATATACACTCAGACCCAAACATAAGCCGTTTTTTCAAGTACCTCCTTCTTTTCCTTGTGGCCATAATTATTCTCGTTACCGCTAATAATATGTTCCAACTCTTTATTGGCTGAGAAGGTGTAGGAATTATATCTTTTCTCCTGATTGGTTGATGGTATGGACGTGCAGACGCAAATACAGCAGCACTACAGGCCGTCTTATATAATCGAATTGGAGACATTGGACTTATTTTAAGTATGGCCTGAATGGCAACTAATATAAGCTCATGGGAAATTCAACAAATTTTCTTTCTATCTAAAGATTTTAATCTAACTGTCCCCCTTCTAGGCTTAGTTTTAGCCGCCACAGGAAAATCCGCCCAATTTGGCCTTCACCCGTGACTCCCTTCAGCTATGGAAGGTCCCACCCCTGTATCCGCCCTACTTCACTCAAGCACAATAGTTGTAGCTGGTATTTTCCTTTTAATTCGCCTCCACCCTTTGATAGAAAATAATCAATTTATCCTTTCTACCTGCCTATGTCTTGGGGCCTTAACCACTTTATTCACCGCCACATGTGCTTTAACCCAAAATGATATTAAAAAAATTGTAGCCTTCTCAACATCAAGCCAACTAGGCTTGATAATAGTTACCATCGGCCTTAACCAACCCCAACTAGCATTCCTTCATATCTGCACCCATGCCTTTTTTAAAGCGATACTATTTTTATGCTCTGGTTCCATTATCCACAGCTTAAATGATGAACAAGATATCCGAAAGATAGGAGGACTACATAAATTTATGCCCTTCACCTCCTCTTGTTTAATAATTGGAAGCTTAGCCCTTACAGGAACCCCCTTCCTTGCAGGATTTTTTTCCAAAGATGCTATTATTGAAGCATTAAACACTTCTCACCTAAACGCCTGGGCCCTTACCCTAACCCTAATCGCTACCTCTTTTACTGCAGTATACAGCCTCCGAGTAGTTTTCTTTGTATCTATAGGGACTCCACGATTCCCCCCTCTTTCTCCTATTAATGAAAATAACCCAGCTGTAATTAACCCCATTAAACGCTTAGCCTGAGGAAGTATTATTGCAGGGCTAATCATTACATCTAACTTCCTACCATTAAAAACACCAGTCATGACAATACCCATTATTCTTAAGCTAGCAGCCCTATCCGTCACAGTCCTTGGCCTACTAATTGCCATTGAACTAGTCATAATAACCTCAAAACAATTCAAAACCACGGCCAATCTTCCATTACACAACTTTTCAAATATACTAGGATTCTTCCCCTCAACTATTCACCGACTAGCACCTAAACTTAACCTAACCTTAGGGCAGTTAATTGCCACACAACTCTTAGATCAAACATGATTTGAAAATTCAGGCCCCAAAGGGCTTGCATCAACACAAATCAAAATAGCAACCATTACCAGTGATCCTCAACAAGGTATAATTAAAACCTATCTCACCATTTTTATCTTGACCAGCGCACTGGCCCTCCTTCTCATTATTATTTAAACAGCACGGAGAGCTCCTCGACTTAACCCCCGAGTTAATTCTAAAACAACAAAAAGAGTTAATAACAGCCCTAAACCACCTAATATTAATATCAAGCCCCCTAAAGAGTATAATAAAGCCACCCCTGCAGCCTCACTTCGCAAAACATAAAAATCCCCTCCATCTGCGATAAACCAAGACCCATATCATCACTCACACAAATATCAACCCGCCCCTCCTACTCCTAGTAAATACACGAAGACATGGCCAATTACAGACTGATCCCCCCAACTCTTAGGGTGTGGATCAGAAGCCAAAGCCGCTGAATAAGCAAACACAACAAGTATCCCTCCTAAATAAATTAAAAACAACACTAAAGATAAAAAAGACCCCCCATGCCCAACCAAAACGCCACACCCTGCCCCAGCTGCTATAACCAATCCTAACGCAGCAAAATAAGGCGCAGGATTAGATGCTACAGCCACTAAACTAATCACCAAGCCCAATAAAAATAAATAAAGAAGAAAATTCATGATTCCTGCCCGGATTCTAACCGAGACCAATGACTCGAAAAACCACCGTTGTATTCAACTACAAGAACCTCTAATGGCCAGCCTACGAAAAGTACACCCCCTCCTCAAAATTACCAATAACGCACTAATCGACCTACCCGCCCCTTCAAACATTTCAGCATGATGAAACTTCGGCTCCCTTCTCCTCCTCTGCTTAATTATACAAATTTTAACTGGATTATTTCTAGCCATACACTATACCTCTGATGTCTCTACTGCCTTTTCCTCTGTGGCCCATATTTGCCGAGATGTTAATTACGGTTGAGTAATCCGAAATATACATGCTAACGGAGCATCATTCTTTTTTATCTGCATTTACTTGCATATTGGGCGAGGCCTTTATTATGGTTCCTATTTATACAAAGAAACATGAAACATTGGTGTTGTTCTTCTTCTTCTGGTAATAATAACCGCATTTGTAGGTTACGTTCTACCATGAGGACAAATATCTTTCTGAGGGGCTACAGTAATCACAAACCTCCTCTCCGCAGTCCCCTACATAGGAGACATGCTAGTACAATGAATCTGAGGTGGCTTTTCCGTAGATAACGCAACCCTTACACGATTTTTTGCCTTTCACTTTCTTCTACCATTTATTATTGTAGCGGCAACCCTCCTCCATGCCCTTTTCCTTCACGAGACTGGCTCAAGCAATCCAACAGGGTTAAACTCAGATACAGACAAAATTTCCTTCCACCCATACTTCTCTTTCAAAGACCTCCTTGGGTTTATAATTTTACTTACTATACTAGCATCCTTAGCCTTGTTTTTTCCAAACCTCTTAGGAGACCCAGAAAACTTTACCCCTGCCAACCCACTTGTAACACCCCCACATATCAAACCCGAATGATATTTCCTATTTGCCTACGCTATCTTGCGATCTATTCCAAATAAACTTGGTGGCGTATTAGCCCTCTTATTCTCCATTCTTATTCTTATATTAGTACCCCTTCTTCACACTTCAAAGCAACGAGGCTTAACGTTCCGGCCCCTAACCCAATTCTTATTTTGAACACTAGTCGCAGACGTAGCAATTCTCACATGAATTGGAGGAATACCAGTTGAGCACCCTTTTATTATTATTGGTCAAATTGCCTCCGTTCTTTATTTTATATTATTTCTTATTCTCAGCCCCTTAGCTGGTTTCATAGAGAATAAACTCCTTAACTAATAATGCCCTAATAGCTTAACCCAAAGCATCGGTTTTGTAATCCGAAGATCGGAGGTTAAACTCCTCCTTAGCGCCAGAAAAGAAAGATTTCAACTTTCACCTCTAACTCCCAAAGCTAGAATTCTAAACTAAACTATTTCCTGCGCAAATAAAATGTCCACTTGTACTTATGTCTTACTTACATAAAATTCACTAATACTATAACATAAGTCTTACTATAATTATTTACTATATCATGTTACAAATTTATAATGTAAAACAATACAATATTACCTTTTACAGCTTATTTTAATGTTTACATACATACAATTTATTTACAGTACATATATGTACCAGTACATATATGTACCAGTACATATATGTACCAGTACATATATGTACCAGTACATATATGTACCAGTACATATATGTACCAGTACATATATGTACCAGTACATATATGTACCAGTACATATATGTACCAGTACATATATGTACCAGTACATATATGTACCAGTACATATATGTACCAGTACATATATGTACCAGTACATATAATGTATAATATTACATATATGTACTAGTACATATAATGCATAATATTACATATATGTACTAGTACATATAATGCATAATATTACATATATGTACTAGTACATATAATGCATAATATTACATATATGTACTAGTACATATAATGCATAATATTACATATATGTACTAGTACATATAATGCATAATATTACATATACATATAATTATATCAGCAAACACATACGTTACTTAAAAAAATGTAAAATATTTAAAGACAAGTAGTCATCAACTAATTACTAATACATACATAAACCATATATTGAAAACTCACAAATAGCTTAATTAAAGCTGATTACTCGCATAACCCCCATTACTCCATCACAAAACTTTCTATGCCAGGACCCAGCTAAAATTGGACCTCAAAATATTAATGTAGTAAGAGACCACCAACCAGTTTAGTTAAATGTTAACGGTTATTGATGATCAGGGACAATAATCGTGGGGGTAGCACAACTGAACTATTACTGGCATCTGGTTCCTATTTCAGGGCCATATTAGGTAAACACCCCCCCCCCGGATAACTATATCTGGCATCTGATTAATGGTGTAAAATCGATTGTCCATGACCCACCAAGCCGGGCGTTCTTTTATAGGCATGGGGTTCCTTTTTTTTTGGTCTCTTTCACTTGACATTGGTCACTTTCCGTAGGAAACCATAAATTAAAGGTAGTATATTTTCCTTGAATAAGTATTTTAAAATAATTCCTCAAAGACATTCATTAAAGCTTTGCATTATATTATATCAGGTGCATAATATATTTTCATCAACCAATAAATCCTAAGGATTTCCCCCCCTTCCCCCCCACAAAATTACGTGTCCACCCCACCCCCGTCAATGCCTAATTGAAGAAGATCATTAAAAACCCGACCCTTAATTGTATACGTTTAATTTACAATGTATTTATCAACGGTGAATATCAACATATATAATGTATATATAATATACGCTATTTTACAAGTACAACATTTTGGCCACATATACATTGTAAATGTAGCATATTTATTAAATTGCTGGCGTAGCTTAATTAAAGCATAACACTGAAGATGTTAAGATGAACCCTAAGAAGCTCCGTAAGCACAAAAGCTTGGTCCTGACTTTATTATCAGCTCTATCCTAACTTACACATGCAAGTATCCGCAACCCCGTGAAAATGCCCTCAATCCCCCGCCCGGGGACGAGGGGCTGGCATCAGGCACGCCTAAATTTAGCCCAGCCCAAGACGCCTTGCTACGCCACACCCCCAAGGGAACTCAGCAGTGATAAACATTAAGCCATAAGTGAAAACTTGACTTAATTAAGGTTATTTAGGGTCGGTAAAACTCGTGCCAGCCACCGCGGTTATACGAGAGACTCCAGTTGATATATGCGGCGTAAAGAGTGGTTAGGAGTCCAAATAAATAAAGTCAAATGCTCTCTAGGCCGTTGCACGTATACTGAGAACGCGAAGCCCTATTACGAAAGTAACTTTACCACCTCCGACCCCACGAAAGCTAAGAAACAAACTGGGATTAGATACCCCACTATGCTTAGCCTTAAACCTAGATGTTTATAATACAAGAAACATCCGCCAGGGTACTACGAGCGCTAGCTTAAAACCCAAAGGACTTGACGGTGTCTCAGACCCACCTAGAGGAGCCTGTTCTAGAACCGATAATCCACGTTAAACCTCACCACCTCTTGTTTCCCCCGCCTATATACCGCCGTCGCAAGCTTACCCTGTGAAGGGTTAACAGTAAGCAAAATGGGTACATCCCAAAACGTCAGGTCGAGGTGTAGCTCACGGGGTGGGAAGAAATGGGCTACATTTTCTATATTAGAATATACGGACGGCACTATGAAATTAGTCCCCGAAGGTGGATTTAGTAGTAAAAATCAAACAGAGAGTCATTTTGAACCAGGCTCTGAGACGCGCACACACCGCCCGTCGCCCTCCCCAATAAAACTAAATTAAGTAATTAACCAAAAAACTAATAAAACGGGGAGATAAGTCGTAACATGGTAAGTGTACCGGAAGGTGTACTTGGAACATCAGAACGTGGCCGAGTTAGTTAGGCACCTCCCTTACACTGAGACCACATCCATGCAAATTGGATCGTTCTGAGCTAAACAGCTAGCTCAACTACTAAGATTAACATTACAATATTTTATATCTTACATAACCCAATTACTAAAAATCAAATCATTTTCCTGCCTTAGTACGGGCGACAGAAAAGGCACTAAAAGCAATAGAACCAGTACCGCAAGGGAAAGCTGAAAAAGAAATGAAATAACTCATTTAAGCGATAAAAAGCAGAGATTTACCCTCGTACCTTTTGCATCATGATTTAGTTAGAACTTTTGAGCAAAAAGAAATTTTAGTTCTTAACCCCGAAACCAAGTGAGCTACCCCGAGACAGCCTATTTCAGGGCCAACCCGTCTCTGTGGCAAAAGAGTGGGAAGATCTCCGGGTAGGGGTGACAGACCTATCGAACTTGGTGATAGCTGGTTGCCTAAGAAATGGATGTAAGTTCAGCCTCGTATTCCTCTACTCATATAAGCATAACTGCCACACGAGACAGAGAAAATTATGAGAGTTATTCAAAGGGGGTACAGCCCCTTTGAACCAGGACACAACCTGACCAGGAGGTTAAGAGTCACATTTTATAAAGATAAATTGCTTTAGTGGGCCTAAAAGCAGCCATCTATAAAGAAAGCGTTAAAGCTCAGATGAGCCTAAAATTTATTATCCTGATAAGTAACCCCTAAACCCCTATTAATATTAGGCCATTCCATGCTTACATGGAAGAGATACTGCTAAAATGAGTAACAAGAAGGTAACCCCTTCTCCACGCCCTAGTGTAAATTAGATCGGACCCACCACTAATAATTAACGAGCCCAACTAAAGAGGGAATTGTGGTTACATAGTAAAATCAAGAAAACCCCACTTATATACATCGTTAACCCTACACCGGAAGGCTTCTAGGAAAGATTAAAAGAAAGGGAAGGAACTCGGCAAACACAAGCCTCGCCTGTTTACCAAAAACATCGCCTCCTGCAAACATCAATGTATAAGAGGTCCTACCTGCCCAGTGACTAAGTTAAACGGCCGCGGTATTTTGACCGTGCAAAGGTAGCGCAATCACTTGTTTTTTAAATAAAGACCTGTATGAATGGTGAAACGAGGGCTTAGCTGTCTCCCCTTTCTGATCAGTGAAATTGATCTACCCGTGCAGAAGCGGGTATAAGACTACAAGACGAGAAGACCCTATGGAGCTTTAGACATAAAATCAACTATGTTAAAAACCCCTAACTAAAGGAATAAAACAAAAAAGCAACTGATTAATAGTCTTCGGTTGGGGCGACCACGGGGGAAAATAAATCCCCCATGTGGATTAGGGTAATTACCTAAAACCACGAAACACATTTCTAAGTCACAGAATTTCTGACCAATAGATCCGGCACATTACCGATCAGCGGACCAAGTTACCCTAGGGATAACAGCGCAATCCTCTCCAAGAGTCCATATCGACAAGAGGGTTTACGACCTCGATGTTGGATCAGGACATCCTAATGGTGTAGCCGCTATTAAGGGTTCGTTTGTTCAACGATTAAAGTCCTACGTGATCTGAGTTCAGACCGGAGTAATCCAGGTCAGTTTCTATCTGTAAAGCTACTTCTCCTAGTACGAAAGGACCGGAGACACAAGGCCCCTACCCCTGATACGCCTTACTTTTACTCAATGAAACCAACTCAATTGAATAAAAAAGAGCATGAACCCCCAAAAGACATTTGGAGTTGAGATGGCAGAGTCCGGTAAATGCGAAAGGCCTAAGCCCTTTTACCCAGAGGTTCAAATCCTCTTCGCAACTATGCTACTATTAATAACAAACTTAATTAACCCATTAGCCTATATCATCCCAGTTCTTTTGGCAGTAGCCTTTTTAACACTTGTAGAACGAAAAGTTCTAGGCTATATACAGCTACGAAAAGGCCCAAACGTGGTTGGACCCTATGGACTTCTTCAGCCCTTTGCAGATGGGATTAAACTATTTATTAAAGAACCAATTCGCCCATCAACTGCATCTCCATTTTTATTCTTATTGACACCAGTATTAGCACTTACACTAGCTATAATACTATGAGCCCCTATACCTATTCCCTACCCTGTTGTAGATATTAACCTCGGAGTACAGTTTATTCTAGCTTTATCAAGCCTCGCAGTCTATTCTATTTTAGGATCCGGGTGAGCATCAAACTCAAAATATGCTTTAATAGGTGCTCTACGAGCCGTAGCCCAAACTATCTCCTATGAGGTTAGCCTCGGCCTAATTCTTTTATCAGTAATTATTTTTGCAGGAGGATTTACACTTCAAATATTTAACACCACACAAGAATCTATTTGATTACTTCTACCAGCTTGACCACTAGCAGCAATATGATATGTTTCCACCTTAGCAGAAACTAACCGAGCTCCATTTGATCTAACTGAAGGTGAATCAGAACTAGTCTCCGGCTTTAACGTAGAGTATGCAGGAGGCCCATTCGCACTTTTTTTCTTAGCCGAATACGCCAACATTTTATTAATAAATACAATATCAACTATCTTATTCTTAGGAGCTTCACATATACCATCCATCCCAGAACTTACATCAGTAAATCTCATAACTAAAGCTGCACTTCTTTCACTATTATTCCTTTGAGTTCGAGCTTCTTACCCACGATTTCGATATGATCAACTCATACACCTAATCTGAAAAAACTTCTTGCCACTCACCCTTGCACTTATTTTATGACATGTTGCACTTGCAAGCCTACCACCCCAATTATAACCCGATAAAGGAGCTGTGCCCGAATGTTTAAGGACCACTTTGATAGAGTGAACTATGAGAGCTAAAATCCCTCCAGCTCTTAGGAAAAAGGGGCTTGAACCCTCGCTCAAGAACTCAAAATTCTTGGTGCTCCCATTACACCACTTCCCACTAAAACACGTTTAGTAGGATAAGCTAATTTAGGCTACTGGGCCCATACCCCAAAAATGAAGGTTAAAATCCTTCTCTTACTATTATGACATCTCCTTTTATTAAATTAATTTTTTGCCTATCACTAGGGTTAGGAACAACCCTAACCTTTTTAAGCTCTCACTGACTTATTGCATGAGCAGGACTAGAAATTAGCACTTTAGCTATTCTCCCACTTATAGCTCAACATCATCACCCCCGTGCATCAGAAGCAGCAACCAAATACCTTTTAATCCAGGCCTCTGCCACAGGATTATTATTATTTGCCACAGCCTTTAATGCATGAATGGAAGCAAGCTGAAATATTGTTCAAATTAAAGACCCTATTGCAATTTCCTTAATTATTCTAGCCCTAGCTTTAAAAATAGGACTTGCACCCTTTCACTTCTGACTTCCAGAAGTTATGCAAGGATTAGACCTCACAACAGGGTTGATTTTGTCAACATGACAAAAATTAGCACCATTTGTCCTACTTATACAAATTTCCCACACCGCCCAACCAGCTCTTCTATTAACAATTGGTATTGCTTCCACCGCACTCGCAGGATGAGCAGGCTTAAACCAAACCCAACTACGAAAAATCTTAGCCTACTCATCAACTACCCATCTCGGCTGAATGGTTATTGTTGTCCAATTTGCTCCACATTTAGCAGTACTTGCCCTAGGAATTTATATCTTTATAACCATAGCAGCTTTCTTAACCCTTAAAGAAGTTTCATCCACAAAAATTAATGAATTTACATTGTCCTGATCAAAAAGCCCAGTAAAAATAACAATAATAACATTAGTCCTGCTTTCACTAGCAGGCCTTCCACCCCTAACAGGTTTCTTAGTTAAATGGTATATTTTAGAGGAATTAACAAAACAAGAGATAGCTGTACCTGCCACTGTAATTGTAATAAGCGCCCTAATTAGCCTTTACTTTTACGTACGACTATGTTATTTTGCAATCATCTCAGTCTTCCCTAATATAACTAAAACTAAAATAACCTGACGCCGAAAAAATAAACAGGACAAAATTGTATTAGCTACTGTTACATCTGCAGCTATTACCCTGTTACCCCTAGCTCCTATTATTATAGCTTTAATTTTACTTTACGCTTAACCTAAAAAGAATTTTAAGCTAGGGACTTAGGCTAACATTTAAACCAAGAGCCTTCAAAGCTCTAAATGGAGGTTAAAATCTTCCAGTCTCTGCTACACATAAAACTTGCAGGATTTTATCCCACATCTTCTGAATGCAACCCAGACGCTTTAATTAAGCTAAAGCCTTACTAGATGGGAAGGCCTCGATCCTACAAACTTTTAGTTAACAGCTAAACGCCCCATCCAGCGAGCATCCATCTAACTTCCCCGCCCCCTTAAAAAAGGCGGGAAAGCCCCGGCAGGTATTTAATCTGCGCCTCTGAATTTGCAATTCAATGAGCTCTTTTACACTACGGGGCTGATAAGAAAAGGACTTAAACCTTTGTGTATGGAGCTACAACCCACTGCCTAGACCCTCGGCCATCCTACCT